GTTAATGTAGCTTAAGCCCAAAGCAAGGCACTGAAAATGCCTAGATGAGTATACTAACTCCATAAACACATAGGTTTGGTCCCAGCCTTCCCGTTAGCTCTTAATAGACCTACACATGCAAGCATCTACGTCCCGGTGAAAATGCCCTTTAAGTCTACAAGACTAAAAGGAGCGGGTATCAAGCACACACTTGTAGCTCATGACACCTTGCTTAACCACACCCCCACGGGAGACAGCAGTGACAAAAATTAAGCCATAAACGAAAGTTTGACTAAGCCATATTAATTAGGGTTGGTAAATTTCGTGCCAGCCACCGCGGTCATACGATTAACCCAAGTTAACAGGAGTACGGCGTAAAGAGTGTTTAAGCACTGCACTAAATAGAGTTAAACTTTAATTAAACTGTAAAAAGCTATAATTTCAATAAAAATAAATAACGAAAGTAACCCTAAAACAGCTGATACACTATAGCTAAGGCCCAAACTGGGATTAGATACCCCACTATGCTTAGCCCTAAACACAAATAATTATAATAACAAAATTATTCGCCAGAGTACTACCGGCAATAGCCTAAAACTCAAAGGACTTGGCGGTGCTTTATACCCCTCTAGAGGAGCCTGTTCTATAATCGATAAACCCCGATAAACCTCACCAATCCTTGCCAATACAGTCTATATACCGCCATCTTCAGCAAACCTTAAAAAGGAACAGAAGTAAGCACAATAATAACACATTAAAACGTTAGGTCAAGGTGTAACCTATGGGTTGGGAAGAAATGGGCTACATTTTCTATATAAAGAAAACCTAACACGAAAGTTATTATGAAATTGATAACTAAAGGAGGATTTAGTAGTAAACTAAGAATAGAGTGCTTAGTTGAATTAGGCCATGAAGCACGCACACACCGCCCGTCACCCTCCTCAAATAACTAAAATGCACCCAAATACATTTGTACGCACTGACTACATGAGAGGAGACAAGTCGTAACAAGGTAAGCATACTGGAAAGTGTGCTTGGACAAACCAAGATATAGCTTAAATAGAGCATCTAGTTTACACCTAGAAGGTTTCATACACTATGAGTATCTTGAACTATTCCTAGCCCAAATATTTTACATAAACTCAATAACCAAAACAAAATAAAATAAAACATTTACCCTCAGATTAAAGTATAGGAGATAGAAATTCTAAATATGACGCTATAGAGAAAGTACCGCAAGGGAACGATGAAAGAAAATACTAAAGTAAAAAAAAGCAAAGATTACTACTTGTACCTTTTGCATAATGAGTTAACTAGAAGAAACTTAACAAAATGAATTTTAGCTAAGTAACCCGAAACCAGACGAGCTACTTATAAACAGTTTATTAAGAACCAACTCGTCTATGTGGCAAAATAGTGAGAGGATTTGTAAGTAGAGGTGAGACGCCTAACGAGCCTGGTGATAGCTGGTTGTCCAGAAAATGAATCTTAGTTCAGCTTTAAAAATACCAAAAATATTAAGCAAATCTACTGTATTTTTAAAAGTTAGTCTAAAAAGGTACAGCCTTTTAGAAATGGGTACAACCTTAACTAGAGAGTAAGATATAACAGAACCATAGTAGGCCTAAAAGCAGCCATCAATTAAGAAAGCGTTAAAGCTCAACAATAAAAAAAACACTTAATCCCAGTAACAAATAACTAACTCCTAGACCCATTACTGGACTACTCTATTATAAAATAGAAGCAATAATGTTAGTATGAGTAACAAGAAGCATCTTCTCCCCGCACAAGCTTAAGTCAGTGCCTGATAATACCCTGACTATTAACAGTAAATAAATATAATCCAAAAATAAACAATTTATAAGAAATACTGTTAACCCAACACAGGAGTGCATCCAAGGAAGATTAAAAGAAGTAAAAGGAATTCGGCAAACACGAACCCCGCCTGTTTACCAAAAACATCACCTCCAGCATTTCTAGTATTGGAGGCACTGCCTGCCCAGTGACAAACGTTAAACGGCCGCGGTATTCTGACCGTGCAAAGGTAGCATAATCATTTGTTCTTTAAATAAGGACTTGTATGAATGGCCACACGAGGGTTCCACTGTCTCTTACTTCTAATCAGTGAAATTGACCTCCCCGTGAAGAGGCGGGGATAAATAAATAAGACGAGAAGACCCTATGGAGCTTCAACTAATTAATTCAAAGAGAATAAGTTCAACCACCAAGGGATAATTAAATCTTTTATGAGTTGACAGTTTTGGTTGGGGTGACCTCGGAGAACAAAAAATCCTCCGAGCGATTTTAAAGATAAGACACACAAGTCAAATCAAATTATCGCTTATTGATCCAAAAAATTGATCAACGGAACAAGTTACCCTAGGGATAACAGCGCAATCCTATTCAAGAGTCCATATCGACAATAGGGTTTACGACCTCGATGTTGGATCAGGACACCCCGATGGTGTAACCGCTATCAAAGGTTCGTTTGTTCAACGATTAAAGTCCTACGTGATCTGAGTTCAGACCGGAGTAATCCAGGTCGGTTTCTATCTACTACGTATTTCTCCCAGTACGAAAGGACAAGAGAAATAAGGCCAACTTCAAAAACGCGCCTTAAACTAATTTATGATTCTATCTCAATCTATATTGCACACAAGACCCGCCCTAGAAAAGGGCCTAGTTAAGGTGGCAGAGCCCGGTAATTGCGTAAAACTTAAACCTTTATACTCAGAGATTCAAATCCTCTCCTTAACAAAATGTTTATAATTAATATCCTAACATTAATTATCCCCATTTTACTAGCCGTAGCATTTCTCACACTAGTCGAACGAAAAGTCTTAGGATATATACAATTTCGAAAAGGCCCAAATGTTGTAGGCCCATGTGGTTTGTTACAACCCATCGCAGATGCAATTAAACTTTTTATTAAAGAACCACTACGACCCGCCACATCCTCAATCTCAATATTTATTCTTGCCCCTATTCTAGCCCTAAGCCTAGCCTTAACTATATGAATCCCCCTACCCATACCCCATCCACTTATTAACATAAACCTAGGAGTCCTATTTATATTAGCTATATCAAGCTTAGCCGTGTATTCAATTCTCTGATCAGGATGAGCATCCAATTCAAAATATGCACTCATTGGGGCCTTACGAGCAGTAGCACAAACAATTTCCTATGAAGTAACGCTAGCTATTATTCTTCTATCAGTTCTTCTAATAAATGGATCCTTCACCCTATCCACACTAATCATTACACAAGAACAAGTATGACTAATTTTCCCCGCATGGCCACTAGCAATAATATGATTCATCTCAACACTAGCAGAAACTAACCGAGCACCATTTGACCTCACCGAAGGGGAATCAGAACTAGTATCAGGCTTCAATGTAGAGTATGCAGCAGGACCATTCGCCTTATTCTTTATAGCAGAGTATGCAAACATTATTATAATAAACATTTTTACAACAACCCTATTTCTTGGGGCATTCCACAGCCCATATATCCCTGAACTTTACACAGTTAACTTCACTATCAAATCACTATTACTAACAACTACCTTTTTATGAATCCGAGCATCCTACCCTCGATTTCGTTATGACCAACTGATACACCTACTATGAAAAAACTTCCTACCCCTAACACTAGCACTATGCATGTGACATGTATCATTACCCATTCTCTTATCAAGCATCCCCCCGCAAACATAAGAAATATGTCTGATAAAAGAGTTACTTTGATAGAGTAAATAATAGAGGTTCAAGCCCTCTTATTTCTAGAATTATAGGAATTGAACCTACCCCTAAGAACCCAAAACTCTTCGTGCTCCCAATTACACCAAATTCTAACAGTAAGGTCAGCTAATTAAGCTATCGGGCCCATACCCCGAAAATGTTGGTTCATATCCTTCCCGTACTAATAAATCCAATTATTTTTATTATTATTTTAACGACCGTCTTACTTGGAACCACCATCGTCATAATTAGTTCTCACTGACTCCTTATCTGAATCGGATTTGAGATAAACATACTCTCCATCATCCCTATTATAATAAACAAACACAGCCCACGAGCTACAGAAGCATCAACTAAATATTTCCTCACCCAGTCAACAGCCTCAATATTACTAATAATAGCTATCATTATTAACCTACTATTTTCAGGCCAATGAACCGTAATAAAATTATTTAACCCGATAGCCTCTATGCTAATAACAATAGCCCTTGCTATAAAACTAGGAATGGCCCCATTCCACTTCTGAGTGCCAGAAGTAACACAAGGCATCCCTCTATTTCCCGGTCTGATCCTCCTTACATGACAAAAACTAGCCCCAATATCCGTACTGTACCAAATTTCCCCATCCATTAACCTAAACTTGATTTTAACCCTATCAATACTATCAATTATAGTAGGAGGCTGAGGAGGACTAAACCAAACCCAATTACGAAAAATTATAGCCTACTCCTCAATTGCCCATATAGGCTGAATAACAGCAGTATTACTCTATAACCCCTCCACAACACTCCTAAACCTAATTATCTACATCATCATAACTTCCACTATATTTATACTATTTATAGTTAACTCAACTACAACCACCCTATCACTATCAAATACATGAAATAACACACCCATCACAACGGTCCTAATCCTCGTCACCCTTTTATCAATAGGAGGACTACCCCCACTATCAGGATTTATACCAAAATGAATAATTATCCAAGAACTGACAAAAAATGACAGCATCATCCTACCAACTCTCATAGCAATAACAGCACTATTGAACCTATATTTCTACATACGACTCATATATTCAACCACACTCACAATATTTCCTTCCATAAATAACATAAAAATAAAATGACAATTCTCTTCTATAAAACAAATAATCCTCCTACCAACTATAGTTGTACTATCCACCATAATTCTACCACTCACACCAATCCTATCAATTCTGGAATAGGAATTTAGGTTACACAGACCAAGAGCCTTCAAAGCCCTAAGCAAGTACAGTTTACTTAATTCCTGATAAGAACTGCAAGATTATATCTTACATCAATTGAATGCAAATCAACCACTTTAATTAAGCTAAGTCCTCACTAGACTGGTGGGCTCCACCCCCACGAAATTTTAGTTAACAGCTAAATACCCTAGCGTACTGGCTTCAATCTACTTCTCCCGCCGCGAAATAAAAAAAGGCGGGAGAAGCCCCGGCAGAGTTTGAAGCTGCTTCTTTGAATTTGCAATTCAATGTGTTAATCCACCACAGGACCTGGTAAAAAGAGGAATAAACCCCTGTTCTTAGATTTACAGTCTAATGCTTTACTCAGCCATTTTACCCATGTTCATCAACCGCTGATTATTTTCAACCAATCATAAAGACATCGGTACCCTGTACCTTCTATTTGGTGCCTGAGCCGGTATAGTAGGAACCGCCTTGAGCCTGCTAATTCGTGCTGAACTAGGCCAACCCGGGACCTTACTTGGGGATGACCAGATCTACAATGTAATCGTAACTGCACATGCATTCGTAATAATTTTCTTTATAGTTATGCCTATTATAATTGGAGGGTTTGGTAACTGACTAGTTCCTCTAATAATTGGTGCCCCCGACATAGCATTTCCTCGAATAAATAATATGAGTTTTTGACTTCTTCCCCCATCCTTTCTACTACTCCTAGCATCCTCTATAGTTGAAGCAGGAGCGGGAACAGGTTGAACTGTATATCCCCCTCTAGCAGGCAACCTGGCCCACGCAGGAGCCTCAGTGGACCTAACCATTTTTTCCCTTCACCTGGCAGGTGTTTCCTCAATTTTAGGGGCCATCAACTTTATTACAACTATCATTAACATAAAACCCCCTGCAATATCACAATACCAAACCCCCTTGTTTGTATGATCCGTATTAATTACTGCCGTATTACTACTTCTTTCTCTTCCCGTCCTAGCTGCCGGCATTACAATACTCCTAACAGACCGAAACCTGAATACAACTTTCTTCGATCCTGCAGGAGGGGGAGACCCTATTCTGTATCAACACCTATTCTGATTCTTTGGTCACCCCGAAGTATATATTCTCATTTTACCCGGATTCGGGATAATCTCCCACATTGTCACCTATTATTCAGGAAAAAAAGAACCATTTGGGTACATGGGAATAGTATGGGCCATAATATCTATTGGATTCCTAGGATTTATTGTATGAGCCCACCATATATTTACAGTCGGAATAGACGTCGACACACGAGCATACTTTACATCAGCTACCATAATTATTGCAATCCCAACTGGGGTAAAAGTCTTCAGCTGACTAGCTACACTCCATGGAGGTAATATTAAATGATCTCCCGCCATAATATGAGCACTAGGCTTTATTTTTCTTTTTACAGTTGGAGGCTTAACTGGAATTGTTCTAGCCAACTCCTCCCTTGACATTGTTCTTCATGACACATATTATGTAGTTGCACACTTTCACTATGTATTATCAATAGGAGCTGTATTTGCTATTATGGGCGGATTTGTACATTGATTCCCACTATTCTCAGGTTATACTCTAAATGACACATGAGCCAAAATTCACTTCGCAATCATGTTTGTAGGTGTAAATATAACTTTCTTCCCACAGCATTTTCTAGGACTATCTGGCATACCACGACGATATTCTGATTACCCAGACGCATACACAATATGAAATACTATTTCATCTATAGGCTCATTCATCTCACTAACAGCAGTAATACTAATAATTTTTATTATCTGAGAAGCATTTGCATCCAAACGAGAAGTTCTAACCGTAGACTACACCACAACGAATTTAGAATGACTAAACGGATGTCCTCCACCCTACCATACATTTGAAGAGCCCACATACATCAGCCTAAAATAAGAAAGGAAGGAATCGAACCCTCTAACGTTAGTTTCAAGCCAATACCATAACCACTATGTCTTTCTTAATTTTATAAGATGTTAGTAAAACATTACATAACCTTGTCAAGGTTAAATTACAGGTGAAAACCCCGTACATCTTACATGGCATATCCCACACAACTAGGATTTCAAGACGCAACATCACCCATTATGGAAGAATTATTACACTTTCATGATCACACATTAATAATCGTTTTTCTAATTAGCTCATTAGTACTTTATATTATCTCGCTAATACTCACAACTAAATTAACACACACTAGTACAATAGATGCACAAGAAGTAGAAACAGTCTGAACTATTCTACCAGCAATTATCCTTATTCTTATTGCCCTCCCATCCCTGCGCATCCTATATATAATAGATGAAATTAACAACCCCTCTCTCACAGTAAAAACTATAGGACATCAGTGATACTGAAGCTATGAGTATACAGACTATGAAGATTTAAGCTTCGACTCCTATATAATCCCAACATCAGAATTAAAACCAGGAGAACTACGACTGCTAGAAGTAGACAATCGAGTTGTATTACCAATAGAAATAACAATCCGAATGCTAATTTCCTCCGAAGATGTACTTCACTCATGAGCCGTACCTTCCCTAGGACTAAAAACAGACGCAATCCCAGGTCGCCTGAACCAAACAACCCTCATATCAACTCGACCGGGATTATATTACGGCCAATGTTCAGAAATCTGCGGATCAAATCACAGTTTTATGCCAATTGTCCTTGAATTAGTTCCACTAAAATATTTCGAAAAATGATCCGCATCAATACTGTAAAATCATCAAGAAGCTAATTTAGCATTAACCTTTTAAGTTAAAGACTGAGAGTATAGTGCCCTCCTTGATGGTATGCCACAACTAGATACATCAACATGACTTACAATAATTTTATCAATATTTCTAGTCCTTTTCATTATTTTTCAACTAAAAATTTCTAAATACAGTTTCCACCATAATCCAGAGCTAACGTCAACAAAAATAATAAAATATAACAACCCTTGAGAAACAAAATGAACGAAAATCTGTTTGCCTCTTTCATCACCCCTATAATAATAGGCCTCCCCCTCGCTACATTCATTGTCTTATTTCCCAGCCTACTATTCCCGACATCAAGCCGACTAGTAAACAATCGCCTTATTTCCCTCCAACAATGAATTCTTCAACTCACATCAAAACAAATAATAAGTATCCATAACCCTAAAGGACAAACATGAACATTAATATTGATATCCCTAATTATATTTATTGGATCTACAAACCTCCTAGGCCTATTACCTCACTCTTTTACACCAACCACACAACTATCAATAAATTTAGGCATGGCCATCCCTCTATGAGCAGGAACTGTAATTATAGGCTTCCGCAACAAGACCAAAGCGTCACTTGCCCATTTCCTACCGCAAGGAACACCAACCCCCTTAATTCCCATATTAGTAATTATTGAAACTATTAGCCTGTTTATTCAACCAGTAGCCCTCGCCGTACGATTAACAGCCAATATTACAGCAGGACACCTACTAATACATCTAATTGGAGGAGCTACCCTTGCACTTATAAGCATTAGCACTACAACGGCTCTCATCACATTTATTATCTTAATCTTACTAACAATTCTCGAATTTGCAGTAGCCATAATTCAAGCCTACGTCTTTACTCTCTTAGTTAGTCTATACTTACATGACAACACATAATGACACACCAAACCCACGCCTACCATATAGTAAATCCAAGTCCATGGCCCCTTACAGGAGCGCTATCTGCCCTATTGATAACATCTGGCCTGGCTATGTGATTTCATTTTAATTCAACAATCTTACTTATAATTGGTTTAACAACAAACACACTTACCATATACCAATGATGACGAGACGTAATCCGAGAAAGTACTTTCCAAGGTCATCATACTCCAACTGTCCAAAAAGGTTTACGCTACGGAATAATTCTTTTTATCATCTCTGAAGTCTTATTCTTTACCGGATTCTTCTGAGCATTTTATCACTCAAGCCTCGCCCCTACACCTGAACTAGGCGGATGCTGACCTCCAACAGGCATTCACCCACTCAACCCCCTAGAAGTTCCACTACTCAACACCTCCGTCCTCCTAGCCTCAGGAGTTTCCATCACTTGAGCCCATCATAGCCTCATAGAAGGTAATCGCTACCCCATACTACAAGCTTTATTTATTACTATTGCACTAGGCGTATATTTTACACTACTTCAAGCCTCAGAGTATTATGAAGCACCCTTTACCATTTCAGACGGCATTTATGGCTCAACTTTCTTTGTAGCAACAGGCTTCCACGGCCTTCATGTTATCATTGGATCTACCTTCTTAATCGTTTGCTTTTTTCGTCAACTAAAGTTCCACTTTACCTCTAATCACCACTTTGGCTTTGAAGCCGCTGCTTGATACTGACATTTCGTAGACGTTGTATGACTTTTCCTCTACGTTTCAATCTATTGATGAGGCTCATGTTCTTTTAGTATTAATCAGTACGACTGACTTCCAATCAGTTAGCTTCGGTCAAACCCGAAAAAGAATAATAAACCTAATAATAGCCCTCCTAACTAACGTCACACTAGCCACATTACTTGTTATTATCGCATTCTGACTCCCTCAACTGAATGTATATTCAGAAAAAACAAGCCCATATGAGTGTGGATTTGACCCTATGGGGTCTGCCCGCCTCCCTTTTTCCATAAAATTTTTTCTAGTGGCTATCACATTTCTCCTATTTGATCTAGAAATTGCACTACTCCTACCACTACCATGAGCCTCACAAACAACAAATTTAAATACAATACTCATCATGGCCCTTTTCCTAATTATTTTATTAGCTATAAGCCTAGCTTATGAATGAACTCAAAAGGGACTCGAATGAACTGAATATGGTAATTAGTTTAACTAAAATAAATGATTTCGACTCATTAGATTATGATTAAGCTCATAACTACCAAATGTCTCTTGTATACATAAACATTATAATAGCATTTATAGTATCTCTCACAGGGTTATTAATATACCGGTCCCATCTAATATCATCCCTCCTATGCCTAGAAGGAATAATATTATCCCTGTTTATCATAGCTACTTTAATAATTCTTAACTCACACTTCACCTTAGCTAGCATAATGCCTATTATTTTACTTGTATTTGCAGCCTGTGAAGCAGCATTAGGTCTATCACTACTAGTTATAGTATCAAATACCTATGGAACTGACTACGTACAAAACCTTAACCTACTGCAATGCTAAAATATATTATCCCTACAACAATACTTATTCCCTTGATCTGATTATCAAAAAGTAGTATAATTTGAATTAATTCCACAACACACAGCTTATTAATTAGCCTCACAAGCCTGCTCCTCATAAATCAATTCAGCGACAACAGTCTTAACTTCTCATTAATCTTTTTCTCTGACTCCCTATCCACACCACTGCTAATCCTGACTATATGACTCCTACCCCTTATATTAATAGCTAGCCAAAATCATCTGTCCAAAGAAAGCCTAACCCGAAAAAAACTATTTATTACAATATTAATTCTATTACAACTATTCCTAATCATAACATTTACCGCTACAGAATTAATTTTCTTTTATATTCTATTTGAAGCAACACTAATTCCAACACTCATCATCATTACTCGATGAGGGAGTCAAACAGAACGCTTAAACGCTGGCCTCTACTTCCTATTTTATACACTAGCAGGCTCTCTCCCCCTTCTAGTAGCATTAGTTTATATTCAAAACACGACAGGATCCTTAAACTTTTTAATTCTCCAGTATTGAGTACAACCAATATCTAACTCCTGGTCCAACATTTTTATATGACTAGCATGCATAATAGCCTTCATAGTTAAAATACCACTATATGGTCTCCACCTCTGACTCCCCAAAGCACACGTAGAAGCCCCCATTGCAGGCTCAATAGTACTCGCAGCAATTTTGCTAAAACTAGGAGGGTATGGCATACTACGAATTACATTACTCCTAAACCCAATAACTGACCTCATAGCATATCCATTCATTTTGCTGTCACTATGAGGCATAATCATAACCAGCTCAATCTGTCTCCGTCAAACGGATCTAAAGTCGCTCATTGCATATTCTTCCGTCAGTCACATAGCACTTGTTATCGTAGCTGTCCTCATTCAAACTCCCTGAAGCTACATAGGAGCCACAGCCCTAATGATTGCTCATGGCCTCACATCCTCTATATTATTCTGCCTAGCAAACTCAAACTATGAACGACTCCACAGTCGAACAATAATTCTTGCCCGCGGCCTACAAATACTCCTCCCACTAATGGCAACCTGATGACTCTTAGCAAGCCTAACCAACCTAGCTCTACCCCCAACAATTAACCTAATCGGAGAACTCTTCGTAGTAACATCATCCTTTTCATGGTCTAGTATTACAATTATCCTAACAGGATTAAATATAGTAATTACCGCCATATACTCCCTCTATATACTAATTACAACTCAACGAGGCAAACACACTCACCATATCAATAACATTTCCCCCTCCTTTACACGAGAGAATGCACTCATATTCTTGCATATTCTACCCCTACTACTCTTGTCCCTGAGCCCTAAAGTCATCCTAGGACCCTTATACTGTAAATATAGTTTAAAAAAAACATTAGATTGTGGATCTAATAACAGAAGTCCATATCTTCTTATTTACCGAAAAAGTATTGCAAGAACTGCTAATTCTATGCCTCCATGTCTAACAACATGGCTTTTTTAACTTTTAAAGGATAGCAGTTATCCATTGGTCTTAGGAACCAAAAAATTGGTGCAACTCCAAATAAAAGTAATCAATATTTTTTCCTCTTTTGTACTAATAACCCTATTTCTACTAATTATACCTATCACAATAGCAAACTCTAGTGCCCATAAAACTTCCAGTTACCCACTCTACGTGAAAACAATTATCTCCTACGCTTTCCTTATTAGCATAGTCCCCACGATAATATTTATTCATACAGGACAAGAAATAGTTATTTCAAACTGACACTGAATAACCATCCAAACCCTAAAACTATCACTCAGTTTCAAAATAGACTATTTCTCAATAATATTTGTCCCAGTGGCATTATTTGTCACATGATCAATTATAGAATTCTCTTTATGATACATACACTCAGACCCCCATATTAACCAGTTTTTCAAGTACCTACTCTTATTTCTTATTACGATACTTATCCTTGTAACCGCAAACAACCTATTTCAATTATTCATTGGCTGAGAGGGAGTTGGAATTATATCGTTCCTACTTATTGGGTGGTGGTATGGACGAACAGATGCAAACACAGCAGCCCTACAGGCAATTTTATATAATCGTATTGGCGACATTGGCTTTATTCTAGCAATAGCATGATTCTTAACCAACCTAAACACCTGGGACTTCCAACAAATCTTTGTACTAAACCCAAACAACTCTAACCTACCTTTAATGGGCTTAGTACTAGCCGCAGCCGGAAAATCCGCACAATTTGGCCTACACCCATGATTACCCTCTGCAATAGAAGGCCCTACTCCTGTATCAGCACTACTCCACTCAAGCACAATAGTAGTAGCAGGTGTCTTTTTACTAGTCCGATTTTACCCACTAACAGAAAACAACAAATTCTCCCAATCTGTCATACTGTGCCTAGGGGCTATTACTACACTATTTACAGCAATATGCGCCCTAACCCAAAACGATATCAAAAAAATTATCGCATTCTCCACATCTAGTCAACTAGGACTTATAATAGTAACTATTGGCATCAACCAGCCCTACCTAGCATTTCTCCATATCTGTACTCATGCCTTCTTCAAAGCCATGCTATTCATATGCTCCGGATCCATTATCCACAGCCTAAATGACGAACAAGACATCCGAAAAATGGGAGGCCTCTTCAAAGCTATACCTTTCACCACAACAGCCCTAATCATTGGCAGCCTCGCATTAACAGGAATGCCCTTTCTTACTGGATTCTACTCCAAAGACCTGATTATCGAAGCTATTAACACGTCGTACACCAACGCCTGAGCCCTTTTAATAACATTAGTTGCCACCTCTTTTACAGCCATATACAGCACCCGAATTATTTTCTTTGCACTCCTAGGACAACCCCGATTTCCAACCCTAATTATGATCAACGAAAACAACCCCTTCCTAATTAACTCAATTAAACGTCTGCTGATCGGAAGCCTTTTTGCAGGGTTCATTATCTCCAACAGCATTCCTCCTATGACAGTCCCTCAGATAACCATACCCCATTATCTTAAAATAATAGCCATGGCCGTTACGATCCTAGGCTTCATTCTAGCACTAGAAATTAGTAATACAACCTATTATCTAAAACCTAGCTACGCCTCAAAAATATTTAAATTCTCTAATATATTAGGATATTACCCCACAATCATACACCGCCTAACCCCTTACGTAAACTTAATAATAAGTCAAAAGTCAGCATCCTCCCTTCTAGACTTGATCTGACTAGAAAACATTTTACCTAAAACAACTTCATTAATCCAAATAAAAATATCTACCATAATCACAAGCCAAAAAGGCCTTATCAAATTATATTTCCTCTCCTTCTTAATCACAATCCTCATCAGTACAACCCTCCTTAATTTCCACGAGTAATTTCTATAATTACCACAACACCAATAAACAAAGACCAGCCAGTTACAATAACCAATCAAGTACCATAACTGTATAAAGCTGCAACCCCCATGGCCTCCTCACTAAAAAATCCAGAGTCCCCCGTATCATAAATAACCCAATCCCCTAAACCATTAAACTCAAACACAATCTCTACCTCCTTATCTTTCAGTACATGATAAATTATTAAGAACTCTATCAACAAGCCAGTGACAAAAGACCCTAAAACAACCTTATTAGACACCCAAATTTCAGGATACTGCTCAGTAGCTATAGCTGTAGTATACCCAAAAACCACCATTATGCCCCCTAAGTAAATTAAAAAGACTATTAAACCCAAGAAAGATCCTCCAAAATTCAACACGATTCCACAACCAACCCCACCACTCACAATCAACCCAAGTCCCCCATAAATAGGTGAAGGCTTTGAAGAAAAACCCACAAAACCTATTACAAAAATAGTACTTAAAATAAATACAATATATATTATCATTATTCTCGCATGGAATTTAACCACGACTAATGATATGAAAAACCATTGTTGTTATTCAACTACAAGAACACTAATGACCAATATCCGAAAAACTCACCCACTCATAAAAATTGTAAACAATGCATTCATTGATCTTCCAACCCCATCAAACATCTCATCATGATGAAACTTCGGCTCCCTTTTAGGCATCTGTCTAATCTTACAAATCCTAACAGGCCTATTTCTAGCAATACACTACACAGCTGACACAGCAACAGCATTCTCCTCCGTCACCCACATTTGCCGGGACGTCAACTATGGCTGAATCATCCGATATATACACGCAAACGGAGCATCAATATTTTTCATCTGCCTATTTATGCATGTAGGACGAGGCCTCTATTACGGATCGTATACCTTTCTAGAAACATGAAACATCGGAGTGATCCTTCTATTTGCAACAATAGCTACAGCATTTATAGGATATGTCCTACCATGGGGACAAATATCCTTTTGAGGAGCAACAGTCATCACTAATCTCCTCTCAGCAATTCCCTACATTGGCACAAACCTAGTAGAATGGATCTGAGGAGGATTTTCAGTTGATAAAGCAACCCTCACCCGATTCTTCGCTTTTCACTTCATTCTCCCATTTATCATCGCAGCCCTCGCTATAGTTCACCTACTTTTCCTCCACGAAACTGGATCCAACAACCCTACAGGAATTTCATCAGATATAGACAAAATCCCATTTCACCCCTACTACACCATTAAAGACATTTTAGGAGCCCTCCTATTAATCCTAACCCTTATGCTTCTAGTTCTATTCGCACCAGACCTACTCGGAGACCCAGACAACTATACACCAGCAAACCCACTCAACACACCCCCACATATCAAACCCGAATGGTATTTTCTATTCGCATATGCAATTCTCCGGTCAATTCCCAATAAATTAGGAGGAGTCTTAGCCCTAGTCCTCTCAATTCTAATCCTAGTACTAATACCCCTACTCCACACATCCAAACAACGAAGCATGATATTCCGACCAATCAGTCAATGCCTGTTCTGAATCCTAGTAGCGGACCTACTTACACTCACATGAATTGGAGGTCAACCAGTTGAACACCCATACATTATCATTGGGCAACTAGCATCTATCACATATTTCACACTCATCCTAGTACTTATACCAATCGCCAGTACTATCGAAAATAATCTCTTAAAATGAAGACAAGTCTTTGTAGTACACTAAGTATACTGGTCTTGTAAACCAGAGACGGAGAGCAAATACCTCCCTGAGACTCAAGGAAGAGACTATAGCCCCACTATCAACACCCAAAGTTGAAGTTCTATTTAAACTATTCCCTGGCGTATATCAATATAGTTCCACAATCATCAAGAGCTATATTAGTATTAAATTCCTTAAAGTTTCAAAAAATTAATAGGGACATAGCACTCTACAGCCCTTATACACTACTCAGCCACAAAACCAGTTCATACCGAACTCACCTTAAGAACTTAATACTGATACAACTTATACATGTACTTAGTACATTAAGTAGCAACTACGTTGTGCGGGTATGTACATAATATTAATGCAATAAGACATACTATGTATATCGTACATTAAATTACAGTCCTCATGCATATAAGCAAGTACATGTTACCTATTGATAGTGCATAGTACATATTATTGTCCATCGTACATAGCACATTTTAGTCAAATCCATTCTTGTCAACATGCGTATCCCGCCCCCTAGATCACGAGCTTAACTACCATGCCGCGTGAAACCAGCAACCCGCTTGGCAGGGATCCCTCTTCTCGCTCCGGGCCCATTAATTGTGGGGGTCGCTAATTAATGAACTTTATCAGACATCTGGTTCTTTCTTCAGGGCCATCTCACCTAAAATCGCCCACTCGTTCCTCTTAAATAAGACATCTCGATGGACTAATGACTAATCAGCCCATGCTCACACATAACTGTGGTGTCATACATTTGGTATTTTTTAATTTTTGGGGATGCTTGGACTCAGCTATGGCCGTCTGAGGCCCTGACCCGGAGCATTAATTGTAGCTGGACTTAACTGCATCTTGAGCATCACCATAATGGTAGGCACGAGCATCACAGTCAATGGTAGCAGGACATAAATTAGTTACATATCGTACATCCTATATCTTTCCCCCCTCCTCCTTAAATATTTACCACCATTTTTAACATGTTTTTCCCTAAGTACTTATTTGAATTTACAGAATTTTCAATACTTAAATAAGCTCTTCAGCCCAAGTCAATATATAAGTGCCTGGTCCTCCTTCATACCGATTA